TGAAATCTATAAAAAAGGAAAAATAGATGTTGAAAGCAATTTTCAAAGGGTACGACCTAAACAAAAAAGATCCAACAATAAAGATCTTTTTCCTTATCTTTTTTCGAAAAAAGATAAGAATTTGTACAAAATCGACGAAGATAAAAATAACTTAGGGTTTTTTCAAAAACCTCTCATAAATATTCTTTTCAATTATAAACGATGGAACCGTCCATTTCGATATATAAAAAATAATCGATTTGAAAATATAGTAAAAAATGAAATTTCAGAATTTTTTTTTCATACATGTGAAAGTGATGGAAAAGAAAGAATATTTTTTACATATCCACCAAATTTATCAAATTTTCAAAAAATGATGGAAACAAAATTACATATCTTTACAAGAGATAGAATTTATTATGAGGAATTATATAATTTTTGGAGCTATACTAATGAACAAAAAAGAAATAAACTGAGTAATGAATTTTTAAATAGAGCAAAAGTTATAGATAAGGAATTTCTTTCTCTGGATATATTTGAAAACCGAATTAGATTATGTAATGATGAAACTAAAAAAAAATACTTAACTAAAATATACGATCCTTTCTTGAACGGACCCTTTCGTGGGCTAATTCTAAATGGTTTTTCACCTTCAATCCAACATGATAAAACTTACAAAAAAAATCATATTTTGAAAAATAAAATTTATGGTATCCTTCTTTATAATAATATTTATAAAAATAATAATTATTCAGAATTGGAGGAGGAAATAAATACATTTGATAGAAAATCATTAGTAACTACATTTTTTTTTTTTAATGTAATCAGTCAATTTTCAAAAAAATCATTATCAAGCTTGAATTTTGAAGGACTCTATTTATTTCCAGAACACGAACAAATAAAAATGGATTCTGAAAATGAAGAAGAAAAAAAACGAATAATAAAAATATTATTCGATGCAATTAGAACAGATTTGAACAAGAAAACAATAGTTAATCAAAATATAACTAAATGGATTAGAAAAAATGAAAATGAAATCAGTAAAAAAGTTCCTAGATGGTCATACAAATTTATTGACGAATTAGAACTACTGGAGGGAAAAAGGGGAGCAGATAATTATCAAATTCGTTCTAGAAAAGCCAAACGTGTAGTAATTTTTACTAATAAATCTAAATTTTTTAAAAAAGACAATACTTATAATGATACTGGAGATACTAAAAACAAAAAAAACCAATTGGCTTTAATACGTTATTCCCAACAATCGGATTTTCGACGAGATATAATCAAAGGATCTATACGTGCTCAAAGGCGTAAAACAGTTACTTGGAAATTTTATCAAAAAAGTGTGCATTCCCCTCTTTTTTTTGATAAAATTAAAAAACCTTTATTGTTTTCTTTTGAGAGTTTCAAATCCATGAAAATGCAAATATTTTTTATCTTAAAAAATTGGATGCGAAAAAAGAAAGAATTCAAAATTTCGTATTATAGAGTGGAAAAGGCAAAAGAAAGTTCGAAAAAAGAGGAAGAAAAAAAAAAAAAAGAAATGGAGCAAAAAAAACGTATAGAAATAGCAGAAGCCTGGGATAACATTATATTTGCTCAAGTAATAAGAGGTGTTTTATTAATAACCCAATCTATTCTTAGAAAATATATTCTATTACCTTCATTGATAATAATTAAAAATATTGTTCGTATACTTTTTTTTCAATTTCCCGAATGGTCAGAAGATTATAGGGATTGGAAGAGAGAAATCTATATTAAATGTACGTATAATGGCGTTCCATTATCTGAAAGAGAATTTCCCCAAAAATGGTTAACAGATGGTATTCAAATAAAAATCTTATTTCCTTTTCGTCTAAAACCTTGGCACAAATCGAAGCTACGATTCAATGAAAAGAAAAAAGATCGAATGAAAAGAAAGAACTTTTGTTTTTTAACAATTTGGGGACTGGAAGTCGAATTGCCCTTTTCTAGTTCTACCAAAAATATATTTTCATTTTTTGATCCCATTTTTAAAGAACTAAAAAAAAAAACGAAACAATTTGAATTTTCCATTTTTCTAGTTCTAAAAATTTTAAGGGAAAAATGGAAAATGTTTCTAAATATTTTAAAAGAAAAAGCAAAATGGATCATCAAAAGTATTCAATTTATAACGCAAAAAATAACAAAATTTTCAAAAAATATCTTTATTAAATTGAAATTTAAAAAAATAGATGAATTAATCGAAAGCAAAAAAGATTCAACAATCTATAAGAATAGTGGAAAAATTTCCGAAGCAACCATTCCAATTCAATCAAAAAAATTGGCAAATTGTTCATTGACAAAAAAAAAAATAAAGGATATGAATGCTAAAAGAAAAGCTGTTAGAAAAAAAATAGAAAAAATGAAAAAAGAGGAAAAAAAAATAGGACTTGTAATTTCAGAGACAAATATTCATTCTAACAAAACAACTTATGATAGTAAAAGGCTAGAATTTGAAAAAAAAATATTACAAACAAGGGTAAATGTTCGATTAACTCGTAAATTTTATTCTTTTTTAAAACTTCTGATAAAAAGTCTATACGTAGATATATTTCGATATATCATTTGTATTCCTAGGATGAATACACAACTTTTTGTTGAATCAACAAAAAAAAAATGGAAAAAATCAATTTACAATAATGAAGCAAATGTCGAAAGAACTGATAAAACAAATCAAAGTGTAATTCGCTTTATTTCGATTATACACAAATATTTCAATACTAGGAATATGAATTCACAGAATTCTTGTGATGTCTCCTTTTTGTCACAAGCCTATGTATTTTTAAAATTATTACAAACCCAGATTATTAACATTAACCTATATAAATTAAGATCTGTTTTTAAATATGATGGAAATTTTTTTTTTCTTAAAAACGAAATAAAGAATTCTTTTTTTGGAGTACAAGGTATATTTCATTCTAAATTAAAACAAAAGAACCCTTCCAATTCGGTAATTAATCAATGGACAATTTTGTTAAGGGATCATTATTATCAATATTACTTATCTGAAAGTATATGGTCCAGATTAGTACCACAAAAATGGAGAAAAAAAATAATTGAATGTAATGTAACTAAACATAAAGATTTAACTAAATGGGATTCATATGAAAAAAGCCGACTAATTATTTACAAAAAGCAACAAGTATACGCATTAAAAAAAAAAAAAATGAAAAAACAATATACATATGATCTTTTATCCTATAATTTTATCAATTATACAGATAAGAAAGACTCATATATTTATGGATTTAGACCCTTTTTTCAAGCGAAAAAAAACCAAGTGATTTCTTCTAATTACAACACCCATAAAAAAGAATTTTTGGATATATTGGATATAATAGGTAATATCTTTATCAAGAATTCTCTAGTGGAAGATGGTATTAAAGATATGGAGAAAAATCTGGATAGAAAGTATTTCGATTGGATGGGAATCAATAGCGAAATACTAAATCGTTCCAAATCGAATCCGGAATTTTGGTTCTTTTCAAAATTTTTGATATTTTATAATGCATATAGGAGTAATCCATGGGTTATACCAATCAAATTCCTTTTTTTTAATTTTAATGTAAATCAAAATTTTAGTGAAAATAAAAATAACATTACTAGAAACAAAAAAATAATGGATATTTTTAGACCATCGAAAAAAAAAAAATCCCTTGAATTGGAATTAGAGACTCGAAATCGAGTACAAGAAAAATACGCCGATCGAATAAATCTTGAATTATCTCTCTCAAATCAAGCAAAAGATATGGAAAAATATTCTGTAGGATCGGGCAGTGAAAAGAATGGTAAGGGTAAAAATAAAAAGAAAGACAAGATCGAGGCAGAACTCAATTTTTTACGAAGAAATTTTTTAACTTTACATTTGAACTGGAAAAATTTCTTAGGTCAAAGAATATTTAAAAATGTCCAAGTATATTGTCTCCTGATTCGATTGAAAAATTTAAGAGAAATTACTATAGCTTCTATTCAAAGAGGAGAACTTGGTCTAGATATTATGATGATTCAAAATCAGAAGAATTTAACTCTTCCAGACCTAAGGAAAAATAAAAAATTTATTAAAAAAGAAATATTTGTTATCGAACCAGTTCGTCTGTCTAGAAAAAACAATAAAGAATTTTTTATGTATCAAACTTTGGGTCTTTCATTAATTCATAAGAATAAACGCAAAAATTATAAAAAATACTCAGAAAAAAGTCCTGTTAATAATAAAAATTTGGATAAATACATTCCAAGAACAAGAGATCAAAAGATAAGAGAAAGAAAAGAAAAAAAAAATTATGATTTACTTGTTCCTGAAACTATTTTATCCGCTAGACGTCGTCGAGAATTGAGAATTCGAAATTGTTTAAATCCTAGTAATAGAAATAGTATGCATAGAAACACAATAGTTTATAATGAAAATCAAGTCCCTAATTGTTTTCTAATTTTGACTAAAAAAAGAAAATATTTTGAGAAAGAGCAAAAAAAAATAATGAATTTTAAAATATTTATTTGGCCAAATTATCGATTAGAAGATTTAGCTTGTATAAATCGCTATTGGTTTAATACCCATAATGGAAGCCGTTTCAGTATAGTAAGGATACATATGTATCCACAATTGAAAATTCGTTAATAGAAATTTGTCTTCTATATTACGATAAGTAAATAGAAGACAAATTTCTATATACATAACATAAATACAGACACGCATTATAGCATTGATACAAATTCAATGATATATCCGTTAAATCAAAAATAAAAAAGAATTTTTAAAATCCTCTTTTATTTATTTTTTATTTTAGAAGTATCCAATTTTTTGTGGTGAATCCATAAAAAAAGTATCTAATATATCTATTAATTAATATTAATATTGGATTTTTAAAATTTATAAGAATTAATTCGATTGTAAAAAAAAAAAATAAAAAATGCGAAATTAAGATTTATATAAAAAAAATGAAAAAATGAGTGTCCATTATTATTACTGATCAATAAATATATATATATAAAGCGAGGAGGGGGAAAAAACTTTCATTTTTTTATGGTAAAAAATTCATTTATACCTGTTATTTCACAAGAAAAAAAAGAAGAAAACCCGGGATCGGTTGAATTTCAAGTATTCCATTTTACCAATCGAATACGAAGACTTACTTCACATTTTGAATTGCATCGAAAGGACTATTTGTCTCAAAGGGGTTTACGTAAAATTCTGGGAAAACGGAAACGATTACTGTATTATTTGTCAAAGAAAGATGGAATACGTTATAAAAAATTAATAAATCAATTTGATATTCGGGAGTCACGAATTCGTTAAATTGAAGAGTAATTCTTAATTATTCGATTTATTAGATCTTGAATTTTGATGAACTTTTTTTAAGCGATTCATAGAAGAATAAATCGAGGAAAAACCTATGAATATCTCAACTACAAGAAAGGACTTCATGATAGTAAATATGGGCCCTCATCACCCATCAATGCATGGTGTTCTTAGACTTATTGTTACTCTAGATGGTGAGGATGTTATTGCTTGTGAACCAATATTGGGTTACTTACACAGAGGAATGGAAAAAATAGCAGAAAATCGAACAATTATACAATATCTGCCTTATGTAACACGTTGGGATTATTTAGCTACTATGTTCACAGAAGCAATAACTGTAAACGGACCAGAACAGTTGGGAAATATTCAAGTACCTAAAAGAGCTAGCTATATCCGAGTAATTATGTTGGAGTTGAGTCGTATAGCTTCTCACCTACTCTGGCTAGGACCTTTTATGGCAGATATTGGTGCACAAACGCCTTTCTTCTATATTTTCAGAGAAAGAGAATTAATATATGATCTATTCGAAGCTGCGACGGGTATGAGAATGATGCATAATTTTTTTCGTATCGGGGGGGTAGCGACTGATCTACCTTATGGTTGGGTGGATAAATGTTATGATTTCTGCGATTATTTTTTAACAAGGATTGTTGAATATCAAAAACTTATTACACGAAATCCTATTTTTTTAGAACGGGTTGAGGGGATAGGTGTTGTTGATGGAAAGGAAGTAATAAATTGGGGTTTGTCGGGACCGATGCTTCGAGCTTCCGGAATACAATGGGATCTGCGTAAAGTTGATAATTATGAATGTTACGAAGAATTTGCTTGGGAAGTTCAATGGCAAAAAGAAGGAGATTCATTAGCTCGTTATTTGGTTCGAATTGGTGAAATGATAGAATCCATAAAAATTATTCAACAGGCTTTGGAAGGAATTCCCGGCGGGCCGTATGAAAATTTAGAAATCCGCAGCTTTAATAGAGAAAAAGAGCCAGAATGGAATGATTTTGAGTATCGATTTATTAGTAAAAAACCGTCTCCGACTTTTGAATTACCAAAACAAGAACTTTATGTAAGAATTGAGGCCCCAAAGGGAGAATTAGGAATTTTTCTAATAGGAGATCAAAATGGTTTTCCTTGGAGATGGAAAATTCGTCCACCGGGTTTTATCAATTTGCAAATTCTTCCTCAATTAGTTAAAAGAATGAAATTGGCCGATATTATGACAATACTAGGTAGTATAGATATTATTATGGGAGAAGTTGATCGTTGAAATGATAATTGATATAAGAGAAATAGAAGATATCCATTTTTTTTTCAGATTGGAATCTTTTAAAGAGGTATATAGAATTATATGGGTATTTGCCCCTATTTTTATTCTTGTATTGGGAATTACAATAAGTGTACTAGCTATTGTATGGTTAGAAAGAGAAATATCCGCAGGGATACAACAGCGTATTGGACCTGAATACACAGGTCCTTTTGGGGTTCTTCAAGCTTTAGCAGACGGAACCAAATTACTTTTCAAAGAGAATCTTATTCCATCTAGAGGAGATATTCGTTTATTCAGTATAGGACCATCCATATCAGTCATATCCATTATAATAAGCTATTCAGTAATTCCTTTTGGCTATAACTTTGTTTTATCTGATCTGAGTATTGGTGTTTTTTTATGGATTGCTATTTCGAGCATTGCTCCCATTGGACTTCTTATGTCAGGATATGGGTCAAATAATAAATATTCCTTTTTAGGTGGTCTACGAGCGGCTGCTCAATCGATTAGTTATGAAATCCCATTAACTCTATGTGTGTTATCGATATCTCTACGTGCGATTCGTTGAGACAGAAAATTTGGATACTATTTGCTATACTCCTCTCTTTATAATACTTTGTAGTAAAGGAGGATAATAAATGGAATATATTCCATTTATTATTTTTCGCAATTGGGATTGAATAATTTAATCAGATAGTTATATGAGTGCAATAAAACAGCTTCTATTGAATATAATTTTTAGAATATTAAAAGAATTCTAGTTAATAGAAAGTATGATGATTTAAAATAAATTGCAGTAAAATTATTGAGTCTCATTTTCTATGTATAAGAATTAAGTGAAAAAAACTGAATTTAATTTTAATTATAAGTAGAAATGGTTGTTTCTCCCAAGGTTGGTTGATTAGTCATCCTGTCTTGAAGCGGGCGCAAAAGACCAAACTTTTTTTTTTTTTCAATATTATTTGATCTTCAATATCATTTGTATGAATTATCATACATATATTAACAATAAAGAATTAATAAAAAAAATGAATGGATGGTTAGAAACACCAAGATACACAAAGGATTAGTAACGTATATTTTTAAAAATCTCCAAAAGAACATTTATGTTTTATGTATAATATAAAAAGAATACTAATCGGGGCTTTAAATTGGTAGAAAAAATAAGGCAGTACTCCCCCCAATTCCGATCCAGAGTATACTTTCATCCAATGATTAAACAAATAACTTTCAGGAACGAAATAATCCTTTAACTTTTTGAAGTCCCTTTTTTTACTTGCACAAAAAAGAATAGGATAAGAACAAAAAAAAAGGGATCCCCCCTTTTTTTGTCTTATATCCATAAATATAGATATAGAATTCATGTAATAATTTAAAAAACGAAGATGTAATTCTTTTTCGTAATCGAAAATGATGAGAGAGTTATTGATAATTCTAAAAGAGTATTTTATGGAAGAATAAAGCTATTACTCAACCTATTTGAATTTTGGTTTTTTATTTAAAGGATGAGACAAATTCAGAAGTACTTTTTGTATTTCTTTTTAAATATTTTATTAGAGCAGACAGAATTCAATTAGTTTAATTTAGAACCGTCCGATAAAATGGAATCTTATCTATCTTAGAGATATATCAATGGATAAATAATCGGCCCGGTCCTTAGATTTTTTAAGGCTTTAAAGGAGCCGTATGAGGTGAAAATCTCATGTACGGTTCTGTAATAGAGGTGGTAACAGTAATGTTATCACCGACTAGTATTATCTAACAGTTTAAGTACAGTTGATATAGTTGATGCGCAATCAAAATATGGTTTTTGGGGATGGAATTTGTGGCGTCAACCTATGGGTTTCGTCGTTTTTATAATTTCTTCTCTAGCAGAATGTGAAAGATTACCTTTTGATTTACCGGAAGCGGAAGAAGAATTAGTAGCGGGTTACCAAACCGAATATTCGGGTATCAAATTTGGTTTATTTTACATTGCTTCCTATTTAAACCTATTAATTTCTTCCTTATTTGTAACAGTTCTTTACTTGGGTGGTTCTAATTTTTCTATTCCGTACATATTCGTTTCTGATTTTTTTGAAATAAATAAAGCATATGGAGTTTTTGTAACAATAATTGGTATCTTTATTACACTAGCTAAAACTTATTTATTATTATTCGTTTCTATCACAACAAGATGGACTTTGCCTAGGCTAAGAATAGACCAATTATTAAATCTTGGGTGGAAGTTTCTTTTACCCATTTCGCTCGGTAATCTATTATTAACAACTTCGTCTGAACTGTTTTCACTATAAAAAATGTCGACTTTGTATATTCATAATTTGTCTCAAACAATAGAAAGAAATAAAATATTCAGAGATATTCAAGATATGCTCTTTATGGTAACTGGATTCATAAATTATGGTCAACAAACAGTCCGAGCTACAAGGTACATTGGTCAAAGTTTCATGATTACCCTATCTCACACAAATAGGTTACCCGTAACTATTCAATATCCTTATGAAAAAATAATCTCATCAGAACGTTTCCGTGGTCGAATACATTTTGAATTTGATAAATGCATTGCTTGTGAAGTATGTGTTCGTGTATGTCCCATAGATCTACCCGTTGTTGATTGGAAACTTGAAACTGATATTCGAAAGAAACGCTTGCTTAATTACAATATTGATTTCGGAATATGTATATTTTGTGGTAACTGTATTGAATATTGTCCAACAAATTGTTTATCAATGACTGAAGAATATGAACTTTCGACTTATGATCGCCACGAATTGAATTATAATCAAATTGCTTTGGGCCGTTTACCAGTATCAGTAATTGATGATTATACAATTAGAACAATTCAAATAAAATTAAATGAGTTATAATTAAAAAAAAAATTATTCTAAAAAGTAAAATCATAGAATATATATCAAATGATTATATATATATATTTTCATTTTCATATAGATATAGTTTGAAATTACTCTTTCACATAAAGAAAAGAATAGAATGACATTGAACCTAGAACAACTGTACTTCTAGAAATTAACATTTATTATCTTAGGATTTGGTTGAATTCAATACGGCGATAATTTTAAGTATTTAATATATAAGCTTTTCCTGGTCATATCAATAAGGTCATGAAATTTCGATTTATTTTATCTCTTATTTTTCATATAATGGATTTGCCCGAACCGCTACATGATTTTCTTTTAATCTTTCTTGGATCGGGTCTTATATTAGGAAGTCTAGGAGTAGTATTATTTACGAATCCAATTTTTTCTGCTTTTTCGTTGGGACTTGTTCTTGTTTGTATATCTTTTTTCTATATTTTATCAAACTCCCATTTTGTAGCTGCATCACAGCTACTTATTTACGTGGGCGCTATAAATGTTTTAATAATATTTGCTGTGATGTTCATGAATGGTTCAGAATATTATCAAGATTTTCGTCCTTGGACCATTGGGGATGGAATTACTTTGATGGTTTGTACAAGTATTTTTGTTTCACTAATAATTACTATTCTAGATACATCATGGCACGGGATTATTTGGACTACAAAACCAAATCAGATTATAGAGCAAGATTTGATAAGTATTAGTCAACAAATTGGAATTCATTTATCAACAGATTTTTTTCTTCCATTTGAACTTATTTCCATAATTCTTTTAGTTGCTTTAATAGGTGCAATTGTCGTGGCTCGCCAATAAGAAATTTTGAGAACTAATAATAGAAATCCAAATTAAATTTTGTTAGATTTTATCACATTGATTTTCGTTGAATTTTATGTAAACGTAAAATAGTATTTATGTAGAAAATATTTTTTTTATTGTCAATACATTATTTTGTTGTAGACTTTTTATATTCTTTAGTCAATAAATTCTTGTTCATATTGAAATGAATCAAAATTGATAAGGAGTTGGTCAATGATATTCGAGCATTCACTTGTTTTGAGTGCCTTTTTATTTTCTATAGGTATCCTTGGGTTGATCACGAGCCGAAATATGGTTAGAGCCCTTATGTGTCTTGAACTTATACTGAATGCAGTAAATATAAATCTCGTAACCTTTTCTGATTTTTTTGATAGTCGACAATTAAAAGGAAATATTTTTTCAATTTTTGTTATAGCTGTTGCAGCCGCTGAAGCAGCTATCGGACCGGCTATTGTTTCCTCAATTTACCGGAATAGAAAATCAACCCGTATCAATCAATCGAATTTGTTGAATAAATAGTATTACTCATAAAAGATCAAAAAAAGTATAATTTAGAAAAGTGTGTACTATTAATCAATTCCAATTAGCATATATAATATATAACTTATGATCATGTTTGTGAAAACAAACATAAGAAATCAAAGTATCTTGGTTGTATTCTCTTTTTATTAATTAATTGATAAGTAGATTTTGATTAGCAAAATTCTGAAAAATCATTGATTCATCTGGTGTCTAATATATCTATCTAGATAGATATATTAGATTCGTTTACAAGTTTACTAGATTGAAAATCTTGAATTTTTTATGTTCAAGGATTACGATCCAATGTCACATTCAGTAAAGATTTATGATACATGTATAGGATGTACTCAATGTGTCCGAGCCTGCCCCACAGATGTATTAGAAATGATACCTTGGGACGGATGTAAAGCTAAACAAATTGCTTCTGCCCCAAGAACAGAGGATTGTGTTGGTTGTAAGAGGTGTGAATCCGCTTGTCCGACGGATTTCTTAAGTGTTAGAGTTTATTTATGGCATGAAACAACGCGAAGCATGGGTCTAGCTTATTGATACGTCTCAAAAAGAACCACACACAAGTACGTTTTTTTACCGGCAAAAACCCGCGCTCAAAAAAAAGAATTTCTTTTTTTTGAGCGCGGGTTTTTCTAGTCTAAGTATATTTTATTTTTATCACGAATTATTTTCCTTGGTTAACAATAGTTGTAGTTTTGCCAATAGTCGGGGGTTCCTTAATTTTCTTATTTCCTCATAAAGGAAATAAGGTAATTAAGTGGTATACTATTTGTATATGTTTAATCGATCTCCTTCTAATAGCCTATGCATTTTGTTATCATTTCGAATTGGATGATCCATTAATCCAATTGACAGAAAATTATAAATGGATCCATTTTTTTGACTTTTACTGGAGATTAGGAATAGATGGACTTTCTATAGGACCTGTTTTATTGACGGGATTTATCACTACTTTAGCTACGTTAGCCGCTCAGCCAGTTACTCGAGAATCCCAATTATTCTATTTCCTAATGTTAGCAATGTATAGTGGTCAAATAGGAACATTTTCTTCTCGAGACATTTTACTTTTTTTCATCATGTGGGAATTAGAATTAATTCCCGTTTATCTACTTTTATCTATGTGGGGTGGCAAAAAACGTTTGTATTCCGCTACAAAGTTTATTTTGTACACTGCAGGAAGTTCTGTTTTTTTATTACTAGGAATTCTGGGTATTAGTTTATATGGTTATAATGAACCAACATTAAATTTGGAATCATTAACTAATCAATCTTATCCCGTGGCGCTGGAAATAATATTGTATATAGGATTTCTTATTGCTTTTGCTGTCAAATTACCAATTATACCCTTACATACATGGTTACCAGATACCCATGGAGAGGCACATTACAGCACTTGTATGCTTTTAGCCGGAATATTATTAAAAATGGGAGCATATGGGTTGATTCGAATTAATATGGAATTATTATCTCGCGCTCATTCTATATTTTGTCCCTGGTTAATGCTATTAGGTTCAATTCAAATAATCTATGCAGCTTCATCATCTCTTGGTCAACGTAATTTAAAAAAAAGAATAGCTTATTCTTCGGTATCGCATATGGGTTTCTTAATTTTAGGAATTGGTTCTATAAACGATACAGGTCTCAACGGGGCTATTTTACAAATAATCTCTCATGGATTTATTGGCGCTGCGCTTTTTTTCTTGGCGGGAACTAGTTATGATAGACTACGTCTTCTTTATCTCGACGAAATGGGTGGAATGGCTATACCAATGCCAAAAATATTCACGGTTTTTACTATCTTATCGATGGCTTCTCTTGCATTGCCGGGCATGAGCGGTTTTGTTGCAGAATTGATAGTATTATTGGGAATAATTACCAGCCAAAAATATCTTTTAATCACAAAAATACTAATAACTTTTGTAACAGCAATTGGAATGATATTAACTCCTATTTATTCATTGTCTATCTTACGTCAAATGTTCTATGGATACAAGCTTTTTAATACACCAAATTCTTCTTTTTTTGATTCAGGACCAAGAGAATTATTTATTTCAATTTCTCTCCTTATACCCGTAATAAGTATTGGTATTTATCCAGATTTTCTTTTTTCATTTTCGTCTGACAAGGTTGAAGCTATTCTATCTAATTTTTTATAGATAGTTTTTTAAAATAAATGAAAAAAGAAAATCAAAAATAGAAAAAACTCCTATGTACAATAATAAAAAAATAAATTGATTTTTTTATTAAATTAATTCAAAATTTGAATTATAATGGAATATGTTTGTTGTTTGCGAGAACCCCTTGAATCACTACTAGATTACTTGATTTAAAGGGTTCTCTATTATTGAAAGTTTTATGTATTTGTAGAGTTCTTTACTCACTTTAATTCAATTAGGTGTAAATGAACCATAACTATGTAGTCCTATTCCTAAAAGATTTATTCCTAAATAACATACCCAAATTATAAGAAAGCCCATAGAGGCTACTATTGAAGAATTTATATCTTCCAATTTTTTCTTTTTTCTAGTATGTAAATAAATCGCGAATATAGTCCAAGTAATAAAAGCCCAAGTTTCTTTTGGATCCCAATTCCAATAGGATCCCCATGCCTCATTAGCCCATACTGCTCCTGAAATAATACCTATCGTTAAAAAGATAAAACCTAGACTAATAGTACGGTAACCCCAATGATCCAATTGTTGAATAAATTGAGATCTAAAATAATTTCTATAAGACGAAAAAAAACTTTTTTTAAAAACATTATTTTTTTCACTCATATTTATGTATTTGATTACAGCAAAAGAAAATGATTCATTTAAAAAATACAAATTATTGGTAAAAGCAAGAATTTGTATGAGTTCTTGAAATATAATGACTAAAATAGCTACTGATAATAATGATCCACATAAAAGAGTTGCATAACCCAATATCATCATACTTACATGCATCATTAACCAATGAGACTGTAAAGCAGGTACTAATATTAAGGATTCATGCATTTCGGTTAAAAGACCCGAAGTAGCAAAGCCTTGGGTAAAAATAACACTTGGTGTGATTATTGTATTTAAATAGTAGTTTTTATGTTTTTTAAAGTAAGGAACTATATAAAAAATGGAAAAAGTCCATGAAAGAAATATTAATGATTCATATAAATCACTAAATGGTAAATGGCCCGAAAAAAACCAACGAGTAAATAACAATCCCGTTATACAAAAAAAAGTGATTATCATGCCTTTTTTGGACGAATCAGATAATCCTATGATTTCATTGAATAATAATAAGGTTATCAAATGAATTGAAATTAAAATGGATACGACTGAAAACGATATATGAGTTAATATATGCTCTAAAGTTGAAAATACCATATATAATGAAAAAATCGAAATACTAGGAATAGAAATAAGAATTGAGTTCATTATAGGACCTATTTTTTTAGAAGATAAGATGTCATGCCGCTACTCGGACTCGAACCGAGATGCTCTAGCACTGCTTCCTAAGAGCAGCGTGTCTACCAATTTCACCATAGCGGCCTACTCGAAATCATAATAACCCTTTTTTAATCCATTGTCGAGATTCAAAGAATCCATTAAAATACAATATACAATATTTGTTTACTAAACATTAATTAAAAAATTTTTAATAATTTTATTGGAATCAATTCGAAATCTATCTATATCTATCTATAGAGATAGATATAGATAGATAAAATATGTAAATATCCTAAATGAATATTATACTATATTAGATATTTAATTTATATTACTATTAGTACTTTTTTACTTAATAATATTCGTTGAATCAAGTTAATTGAAATTATTCTAACGTTTGTATTTGTTACAAAAAAAGCTTTTTGAATTCCCCGTAAAAATAGATTGCGCTAATGAAAAAGCTTTCAATGTTGTCCAATATCCTTTCTTTTTCCATAAAGTGTTACGAATAATTTTTTTTGATATAGAAGTGCGCTTTTTTGGAACTGCCATAAAATTTGTATAGTTTTTCATTGTTCGAAAGTTCGATGTGAAAGACATTTTTCTAAAAATAAAAATAAATTTCTCTTTAATTAACCATATATCTTTTCTATCTTAATTCACATTTTTTTTGTTTCCTTTTTTTTTAAGTAAAACACTGAATATTAAAATCCTTTTTCTTTTTTAAATTTTTGATATTTTTATATTGTAATAGAAAATCTTAAATTAGTTCAAAAAAAAAAGGATTGAGTCGTGTCATATGAATAAAAAAAAGTTTCTTTTCACTAGTAATTTAGGTATTGGTCCATTTTTAGTTTATACTTTGTAATATTTTTAAAATATTGTGCAAAGATTGAGAATAATTAATAATAGATGATTCTATTTTAATTCTATGTTTACTTTTTTATTAACCGAACCTTTCTTTACAAAAAAGATAAAATAAAAACTGACGAATAAGAAACAAAATTCATTGGAATCCAAATTTTTGTTTATTGTATGGAATATACACATCAATATTCATGGATCATACCTTTTATTCCATTTCCAGTTCCTATGTTAATAGGAATGGGACTTTTACTTTTTCCGACGGCAATAAAAAATCTTCGCCGTATGTGGGCTTTTCCTAGTACTTTATTGTTAACTATAGTTATGGTTTTTTCGATTGATCTGTCTATTCATCAAATCAATAAAAGTTCTATTTATCAATATGTATGGTCTTGGACCATAAATAATGATCTTTCGTTAGAGTTTGGATACTTGATCGATTCACTTACTTCTATTATGTTAATCTTAATTACTACTGTTGGCATTCTGGTTCTTATTTATAGTGATAATTATATGTCTCATGATCAAGGATATTTGAGATTTTTTGCTTATATGACTCTTTTTAATTTTTCAATGTTGGGATTAGTTACTAGTTCGAATTTGATACAAATTTATGTTTTTTGGGAATTGGTTGGAATGTGTTCTTATTTATTAATAGGCTTTTGGTTCACACGTCCTATTGCGGCAAATGCTTGTCAAAAAGCATTTGTAACTAATCGTGTAGGGGATTTTGGGTTATTATTGGGAATTTTAGGTCTTTATTGGATAACGGGTAGTTTGGAATTTCGGGATTTATTTCAAATAATAAATAACTTGATTTATAAAAATGAAGTCAATATTTTTTTTCTTACTTTGTTTGCCCTCTTGCTATTTAGTGGTTCAGTCGCTAAATCCGCACAATTTCCTCTTCATGTATGGTTACCAGATGCTATGGAAGGGCCTACTCCTATTTCCGCCCTTATACACGCTGCTACTATGGTAGCGGCGGGAATTTTTCTTGTAGCTCGGCTTATTCCTCTTTTCATAGTTCTACCCATAATAATGAATGGAATAGCTTTTATCGGTATAATAACAGTAGTATTGGGAGCTACTTTAGCTATTGCGCAAAAAGATATTAAGAAAAATTTGGCCTATTCCACAATGTCTCAATTAGGTTATATGATGTTAGCTCTAGGTATGGGATCTTATCGAGCCGCTTTATTTCATTTGATTACTCATGCTTATTCAAAAGCATTGTTGTTCTTAGGATCTGGATCCATTATTCATTCAATGGAAACTCTTGTTGGTTATTCTCCAGATAAAAGTCAAAATATGGTTCTTATGGGCGGTTTAACAAAACATCTACCAATTACAAAAACTTCTTTTTTAGTGGGTACACTTTCTCTTTGTGGTATTCCACCTTTTGCTTGTTTTTGGTCTAAAGATGAGATTCTTAATGATAGTTGGTTATATTCACCAATTTTCGCAATAATAGCTTGTTCCACAGCAGGATTAACTGCATTTTACATGTTTCGGATCTATTTACTAGTTTTTGAAGGATATTTAAACGTTCATTTTCAAAATTTCAATGGAAAAAAAAATAGTTCATTCTATTCAATATCTTTATGGGGGAAAAAAGAAGTAAAATATATATTAAAAAACAAAAATTTTTTCTTAGCTTTATCAAGAATAAATAATAATGAAATTACTGCTTTTATTATCCAGAAGATATATCCACATCGAATTAATCAAAATGTAAAAAATATAACACGTCTTTTTTTCGATATTACCTATTTCGGTACTAAAAAAACTGCTTGTTTATATCCTCATGAATCGGACAATACTATGCGATTTTCTATGCTTGTTTTAGTGCTCTTTACTTTATTGGTCGGGGCCATAGGAATTTCTTTCAGCCAAAAAGGAATAGATTCGGATATATTATCAAAATTGTTAATTCCCTTTATAGATCTTTTGCATAAAAATTCAAAAAATTTTGTGGATTGGTATGAATTTATTATAAATGCTACTTTTTCGGTGATTCTAACTTTTTTCGGAATATTTTTAGCGTCTTTTTATTACAAACCGATTTCTTCCGATTTACAAAATTTGAATTTAGTAAATTTATTTGAAAAAAGTTTTCCTAATAAAATTGTTGTCAATAATTTTCAAAATGTTATATATGATTGGTCATATAATCGTGGTTATATAGATGTTTTTTATGAGAGATCTTTAATTAAAAGTGTAAGAAAATTCGTTAAATTCAATTATTTTTTTGATAAAAAAATAATTGATGGAATTCCAAATGGAATAGGTATTACAAGTTTTTTGATGGGGGAGACTATCAAATATGTGGGAGGTGGGCGAATTTCTTCGTATATATTATTCTATATTCTATATTTATTACTCTTTATACTAATTTGCTATTTTA